ATAAATTTGTATCAAATTAGAACTGGTAACTAATCCCAACATTGAAGTATTAAAAAAACTCATATAAACAAAAAATCTCAAATAACTTTGATCATGAGACATATAATTATCGCTATAAATAAGAACTATAACTCCAACTGTAGTAATTAATATTAACAAAATAGAAGAAAGTGGATCAATCAAATGTCCGAATTCTAAAGAAAAATCATTATTGATGGTCCAAGACCACACATATTGATAAACGGAACTGCTATTTATTTGCTGAATAGACAGAACAGTTGAAAAAAGCATAACTATACTTAACAATAAAACACTCGGAAAAGCCCACATACGACGAAGTTTTTTTGTTGTTGCCGGAAAAAGTAGAAGTCCCGCCCCTATTAAAATAGGTACTGGAAGTGTAACAAAAGGTATGATCCATGAATAGTGATATATATGTTGCATAAAAAATCGTATTCTTTTTAATTATTTTTAATTAATAATGAATTTTTCTTGTTTCTGATTGATCAGTTCTTAATCTCTTTTTTTTTTTTTTATTTAAAAAAATAAAAAAAAAAGTCAGTCAATAAAAATACTTAAAAATACTAATAATAATAATAAATATGTAATAATAATAAATACGCAAAACTGAAATCTAACTTTCTATTCTTACTTATTCAGATTCTGAATTTTTCAAAAATCTATTACATATTCAAGTCAATAAATTTGAATCGGTCAAATGATATGAACAAAATACTAAATACTAATGAAAAAAATATTTACTCGAAAAAATGAAAATCTCCATTATTATGGATTGAAAGAATTTATCTATATATTATATATACACAAGGATAAATTTCTTTTTACGAAAATGAAAAAAAAAAAAATGAAAGTCCTCTTAGAATAAATAGATAATAAATCGTAAAGAAGTAAAGAACGATTTTTTTTAAACAATAAATGTAAATGTCTTTCACATCCAACTATAACAATAACTAACCTTAATTTAGCATTTTTAACATTTTTGAATGGCAGTTCAAAAAAACGTATTTCTATATCAAATATATCAAAAAAGCATATTCGAAAAAATCTTTGGAAAAGAAAGGGTTATTGGCCAGCTTTTTACTTAGCGAAATCTCTTTCTACTGCTAATTCCAAAAGTTTTTTGTGCAAGAAATAAAAAGCCAAACGTTGGAATAATCTGACTCGTCTTTTCATGAGAAAAGGTCTAATTTTGTTTATCATTTAGAATATCCATTTCTAATACAAAATATTGAAAAGAGTTCCATTCTTCTCTGTATTCTTTTTGTTTACAAAAAAAAAGAATACAGAGAAGACACAAGGTTTCACCTTTCTTTTTTTAGGATAGTTTTCGGGGATGGAGATTCCTATTTCTCCCATCGACCTGCTTATCACAATGACAATAATAAATATTAATACCTTTTTTTTTTTGAATAAGTTTTGTCTTTTTCTATTTATACTAGAAAATAAAGTAAATAAAGAGCAGATCGAAGATTTTGAGTCAAAAAAATTAGTCATTCAAAATACTTGATTAAATCAACTAGAAGACTTTTTGTTGTTTTCAATCCAATTAATTAAATATTAATTAAATAGAAATAAAAAGCACCTTCCACTTTTTAAGTATATAAAAAAGAATTTCATTTTAGGAAGATAAAAAAAAAAATATGTCAATTTTGAATAATCTAAAATAGATCATTCATATATTTGATCTGGAAAATCGGTCAAGGATATATTAAAATTAAATTAGACAAGATTTTCCAAATAATTTAAAGTACGGGACAGAACTCGAAATTTTTTTGTTATGTTATATAATATGCCCGGATCAATACCTTTCTAAATCCTAAGACAAATTCTTTCCCAATGGAACCCTAAATATTTAAATATTTAATACAATAAAATATTTCCATAAATCGCTTGAATGGAGCATTGAGGTTGTAATCCATAAACAAATTTCATTTTATCAATGAAAACAAAAAAAAAATACAATTTTGAGATTCATAAAACTCAAGAAATAAAATACGAAAAGAATTTTTTTAGCTCTTCCACGGGTTGAAGTCAAAATTATTTATTTACAATTCATATACTAAAAAATAATTAAAATTGTTATGGTGAGGTTCAAATTCCTATTTACTTAAATTTACTTATTTACTTAATCTAAAATAGAATATAAAATATAAACTTATTCATTAATATAAATTGGAATCTTTCTTAATCTTAAAAATATTGTAAAAATATTGTATTGAATTGACTCCTTCAAGCTCGACGATTGAATAACAATTAGTTATTATAATTTCTAGCAAGCCGCTATGGTGAAATCGGTAGACACGCTGCTCTTAGGAAGCAGTGCTAAAGCATCTCGGTTCGAGTCCGAGTGGCGGCATAATTTTTTTTTCTTTAAATATTTTCAAAAAAAAAATACATTAAATGCTATAATGAATTCAATTCCTCCATATTCTGTATAACCCCCCTTTTTATTTATTTTTATGATATTTTCGACTTTAGAACATATATTAACTCATATATCTTTTTCGATTGTTTCAATTGTAATTACAATTCATTTGATAACCTTATTAGGCAATGAATTTATAGAACTCTACGATTCATCAGAAAAGGGCATGATAGCTCTTTTTTTCTGTATTACAGGATTATTAGTTACTCGGTGGATTTATTCGGGGCATTTACCATTAAGTAATTTATATGAATCATTAATCTTTCTCTCATGGGGTTTCTCCATTATTCATATGGTTCCATATTTTAAAGAACATAAAAGTTTTTTTAGCACAATAACTGCGCCAAGTGCTTTTTTTACCCAAGGATTTGCTACTTCAGGTCTTTTAACTGACACGCATCAATCCAAAATCTTAGTACCTGCTCTTCAATCCCAGTGGTTAACGATGCACGTAAGTATGATGATATTGGGCTATGCAGCTCTCTTATGTGGATCATTATTATCAGTAGCACTTCTAGTAATTTCACTTCGAAAAGTCCTAAGAATTGTTGCTAACAGAAATAATTTATTACATGATTCATTTTCTTTTGGTGAAATCCAATACATGACGCAAAGACGTAATGTTTTAAGAAATACTTTTTTTCTTTCTTATAGAAATTATTATAGGTTTCAATTAATTCAACAGTTAGATCATTGGAGTTATCGTATTATTAGTATAGGGTTTATCTTTTTAACCATAGGTATTCTTTCAGGAGCAGTCTGGGCTAATGAAGCATGGGGATCCTATTGGAATTGGGACCCAAAGGAAACTTGGGCATTTATTAGTTGGATCACTTTCGCGATTTATTTCCATACTCGAACAACTCAAAATTGGGAAGGTTTTCACTCTGCAATTGTCGCTTCTATTGGTTTTCTTATAATTTGGATATGCTATTTTGGAGTTAATTTATTAGGAATAGGGCTGCATAGTTATGGTTTATTTACATTAACATCTAATTGAAGTGAAGAAAGAGAACTGACGAATACAAGCTTAGGACAATATAGCGTATTATAGAAGAAGCTTCAGGTAAGCTCTTGAGAACTTTTTGAATCACTACATTACTTGATTCAAAAAGTTCTCAGAAATGGCAAAAATCTTTTGTTCCTTTTGCTTTTTTAACTTAAGAAATGAAAATGAAAAGAATTTTTTTATTCATTGTATAAGTATAACAATTGAAAATTTTTAAAAATCCGAACCATAGGATTGCTTTTTGATTTTTGTTTTATTTATATTTTTATTTATCAAAATTTGAATTTTCAATTACCTATAAAAAAAAATTAGATAGAATAGCTTCGACCTTGTCAACTGATAATGAAAAAACAAAATCTGGATAAATACCAATACCTATTACAGGCAGAAGGATAGAGATCGAAAGAAATAACTCTCGTGGTCCAGAATCAAAAAAATAAGAGTTTGGGGCATTAAACAATTTGTATCCATAAAACATCTGACGTAACATAGATAATAAATAAATAGGGGTTAATATCATCCCAACTGCCATTCCAAAAGTAATTAGGATTTTTGACAGCAAAAAATATTTTTGGCCAGTAATTAGTCCAAAAAAGACTATCAATTCCGCAAAAAACCCGCTCATACCCGGTAATGCGAGGGAGGCTAGTGATAAGATACTGAACATAGTGAATATTTTTGGCATTGGAGTAGCCATTCCGCCCATTTCATCAAGATAAACAAGCCGTATTCTATCATAACTTGTTCCGGCTAAGAAAAAAAGTCCAGCGCCAATAAATCCATGTGATATTATTTGTAAAATGGCTCCATTAAGTCCCATATCGTTTATAGAGCAAATTCCTATAATTATGAAACCCATATGAGATACAGAGGAATAGGCTATTCTTTTTTTTAAATTTCGTTGACTAGGAGATGTTGAAGCTGCGTAGATTATTTGTATTGCGCCTACTATTATCAACCAGGGAGAAAATATAGAATGAGCATGGGGTAATAATTCCATATTGATTCGAACCAATCCATATGCTCCCATTTTTAATAAGATTCCAGCTAGAAGCATACAAGTACTATAATGTGCTTCTCCATGGGTATCCGGTAACCATGTATGTAAGGGTATAATCGGCGATTTGACAGCAAAAGCAATAAGAAATCCAATATAGAATAGTATTTCCAGAGCCACAGGATATGATTGATTCGCTGATGTTTCAAAATTGAATGTTGGTTCATTGGAACCATATAAGGCGATACCCAAAGCTCCTATTAATAAAAAAACAGAACTTCCTGCAGTATACAAAATAAATTTTGTAGCTGAATAAAGACGTTTCTTTCCCCCCCACATGGATAGAAGTAGATAAACTGGAATTAATTCTAACTCCCACATGATGAAAAAAAGTAGAAGATCTTGAGAAGAAAATAATCCTATTTGACCACTATACATTGCTAACATTAGAAAATGGAATAATCGGGAATCCCGAGTAACTGGCCGAGCCGCTAAAGTAGCTAAAGTGGTGATAAATCCTGTCAAAAAAATGGGTCCTAGAGAAAGCCCATCTATTCCCAATCTCCAGTAAAAATCAAAAAAATGGATCCATTTATAATACTCTCTTAATTGGATTAATGGATCGTCCAATTGGAAATAATAAGAGAATGTATAGGTCATTAAAAGAAGTTCTAAAACACATATACATATTGTATACCACCTAATGACCTTATTTCCCCTATGAGGGAAGAAGAAAATTAAAGAACCCGCGAATATTGGTAAAACTACAAATATTGTTAACCAAGGAAAAGAATTCGTAGTAAAGACAAGATACACTTGGACCAGAAAAACCCGTACTCAAAAAAACTAAATATATATTATGTTTTTGAGCACAGGCTTTTTTCGGTAAACAAAAAATCAAATGTATTCAAGTGGGTTTTTCTGGAAAGTATCAATAAGCTAGACCCATGCTTCGGGTTGTTTCATGCCATAAATAAACTCGAACACTTAAAAAATCTGTTGGACAGGCCGATTCACATCTCTTACAACCAACGCAGTCCTCTGTTCTTGGAGCGGAAGCAATTTGCTTAGCTTTACATCCGTCCCAAGGTATCATTTCTAATACATCCGTGGGGCAGGCTCGTACACATTGAGTACACCCTATACATGTATCATAAATCTTTACTGAATGTGACATTGGATCTATAAAATTTTTTGAACGTCATAAATTTTCGATCTAGTAAATTTTTAAATTAACCATATATTTAGGCACCAGATGAATCAATGATTTACCAGAAATTTTCTATTTAATTCTGGATTTCTGGATCGACTCATGAAATAGAACCAAGCTACTTTTATTTCTTCGCCTTTTCGCAAACATGATCAGATACGTTATGTATCATATATACCAATTCGAATTGATAAATATTCTATTTTATATGATGAATACTACTTATTCAACAAATTTGATTGATTGATACGGGTTGATTTTCTATTACGATAAATTGACGAAACAATAGCCGGTCCAATAGCTGCTTCAGCGGCTGCGATAGCTATAACAAAAATTGAAAAAATATTTCCTTTTAATTGACGACTATCAAAAAAATCAGAAAATGTTACAAAATTGATATTAACTGCATTCAGTATAAGTTCAAGACACATAAGGGCTCTAACCATATTTCGACTCGTGATTAATCCATATAAACCGATAGAAAATAAATAAGCACTCAAAACAAGTACATGTTCGAGCATCATCGCTCAACTCCTTATCAATTTCAATTTACTTCAATATGAACAAGAATTCAACATCAAGAGAGTGGGTTGACTAGAATAAGAATATCACAAGTATAGAAAAAACAAATATATTTGGACTAGATCAAAAAAAATTCTATATTCTATATAAACAATCTTTAAATAGAATTGAAGAAAAACAGATAGGATAACATAAAATAAAGTTGAATTTCGATTGCAATTGCTAATTCTAAAGATTTATTACTGACGAGCCACGGCAATTGAACCTATCAAAGCAACTAAAAGAACTAGTGAAATGAATTCAAATGGAAGAAAAAAATCTGTTGACAAATGAATTCCAATTTGTTGACCATTACTTATCAAATCTTGTTCTATAATCTGGTTTGTTTTTGTAGTCCAAATAATCCCATACCATGACGTATCTGGAATAATAGTAATTAATGAAAGAAAAACACTTGTACAAACTAAGGAAGTAACCCCATCCCCAACAGTCCAAAGATTCAAATCTTTGGAATACTCTGAACCATTCATAAACATCACAGCAAATAGAATTAAAACATTTATAGCTCCCACATAAATAAGAAGCTGTGCGGCAGCTACAAAATGAGAATTTGATAAAATATAAAATAAAGATATACAAACAAGAACCAATCCCAATGAAAAGGCAGAAAAAATGGGGTTGGTAAGTAATACCACTCCTAGACCTCCTAATATAAGACCTAATCCGAGAAAAACTAAAAGAAAATCATGTATTGGTCCAGGCAAATCCATTGTATTGTACCTAAAATAAGAGATAAAAAATCGAATTTTCATGACCTTCTTGAGATCGACCAGGAAAAACTTTTTATAATAGGTTCCTAATTAAATCCTAGGTGGGTAAATTACCCTAGGTAAGCTATAGGACAGGACTAATCTTTTTCTTTTTTGAAAAGGGATAATTGGACATTCAAAATCAAAATGTGAATTTCAAAATTATTTTGATGAATAGAATTACGAATATATTAATAGATTTTCAATTCAAATTAATCCGTGATGCGAATCAACCTAGTTGGAATTTGTAGTTTTTTTAGTTATTGACCAAGCAGCAAAATGAAAGAAACCCCGGTTCATTACACCCTTTTAGATCAAAACTGAATCTTGGTTTAATAATTGTAAATTTTAATCAATCAAGAAGTTTACTTATTTTTTGTTTGAGGTGAATTTGAAATTGTTCGGATTGTATAATCGTCAATTACTGACATTGGTAAACGACCTAAAGAAATTTGATTATAATTTAATTCGTGACGATTATAAGTAGAAAGCTCATATTCTTCAGTCATTGATAAACAATTTGTTGGACAATACTCAACGCAGTTCCCACAAAATATACAGACTCCAAAATCAATACTGTAATTAAATAATCGTTTCTTTCGAATGTCAGTTTCCAATTTCCAATCAACAACAGGTAGATCTATAGGGCATACGCGAACACATACTTCACAAGCAATGCATTTATCAAATTCAAAATGGATTCGACCGCGGGAACGCTCTGATGTAATTAATTTTTCATAAGGATATTGTATAGTTACAGGTAAACGATTTGCATGGGATAAGGTAATCATGAAACTTTGACCGATGTACCTTGCAGCCCGTATGGTTTGTTGACCATAATTCATGAACCCGGTTACCATAGGGAACATATCGTAAATATCTATGAATAAATTTATGTTTGTTTCTTTCTCTTGTTTGAGACAAATTGTGAATATAGAATATTCTAAAAGAAAATTCTTTTATCTTTTTCTTTTAGAGTGAAAAGAGTTGGGAAGAGGTTGTTAATAATAGATTACCGAGAGAAATCGGCAAAAGAAATTTCCACCCAAGATTTAATAGTTGGTCCATTCTTAGTCTAGGTAAAGTCCATCTTGTTGTGATCGGAATGAACAAAAACAAATAAGTTTTAACCAACGTAATAAAGATACCAATTGTTGTTGCAAAGACTCCACCTATTTTATTTATTTCAAAAAATGCAGAAACGAATATGTACGGAATAGGGATATTCCAACCGCCCAAGTAAAGAACTGTTACAAATAGTGAAGAAACTAATAAATTTAGATAGGAAGCAACATAAAATAAACCAAATTTTATACCCGAATACTCAGTTTGATAACCCGCCACTAATTCTTCTTCAGCTTCCGGTAAGTCAAAAGGTAATCTCTCACATTCCGCTAGAGAAGAAATTAAAAAAATGATAAACCCTATAGGTTGACGCCACAAATTCCATCCCCAAAAACTATATTTTGATTGTGCCTCAACTATATCAACTGTACTTGAACTGTTAGATAATCATAGTCGGTGATAACATGACTGTTCCCATCGCTATTACAGAACCGTACGTGAGATTTTCACCTCATACGGCTCCTCGAAGGCCATAAAGAAATCTAAGGACCGGATCATATTCTTTCATCTTGATATATTTGTAGGATAAATAGAATCAAAATTGATTGAACCGTTCCAAAATTTGACCAATGAAATTCTGTCTGTTATAATACTAACTAAAGTACTTCTGAATTGATCTCATCCTTTAAGAATTCAAATTCTTCTTTCTTGAGTAATAACTTAAATCCTTCAATAAAATACTCCTTGTAGAAATAACAATAGAAATTTCAATCTATCATTTTTGATTACGAAAAAGATTATACATTACATTAGTTTATGGATTATGAGATGAATTCAATTTCTCTAATATGGATTAAATATGGATATAAGAAAGAATCAAAAAGATCTCTTTTTTTTTTCTATTGCAATTTTTTTATTGCAATTAGATTCTTTTTTTCGTTCCTATGCTTCTTTGTACAAAAAAAGAGAAGGGAGGTTAAAAAAGGGGGGGAGGTTTTTTTCGTTCCTGATAGTCATTTCTTTAATCAGTGGATAGAGGCATACTCTGAGTCGGAATCATGGGAAGTACTGCCTGATCGTTTCTACTAACTTAAAGTCCCAATTAATATTCTTTATTCTATTTATATTATACAGAAATGCCCTTTTGATAATTGATTATTTAAATAATCTCTATTACGAATCCTTTGTATATCTTGGTGTTCCTGACCATCCACGTATTTTTGCTTAATCACCCGTTAGCATTATAGTAATGCGTATAGATGATAGTGAAAACTTAATCTTAATAAGGTCGATTTTTTGAACCCGCTTCAAGACAGGATGACTAATCAACCAATCCTGGGGCAAACGTCTTCGTCTTCTTATTTTTGTTCTTTACTCTTGTACATAGGAAATGAGGCTCAATTTTTTTTTACTGCAAATTTAGAAGCAGTTTTCTTTCACTCATAGAACTATCAAATTTAGTGCATCAGCCAAGAAAAAAAAAAAATGAAGATATCTATTCATTTCACTTTCTTCCTAAAAAGAAAGGAATAGGGTTTATGTTTTAACGAATCACACGTAGAGATATGGATAATACACAGAGAGTTAATGGGATTTCATAACTAATGGATTGAGCAGCAGCTCGTAGACCACCTAAAAAGGAATACTTATTATTTGAGCCATATCCGGACATAAGAAGTCCAATAGGAGCAATACTTGAAATGGCAATCCATAAAAAAACGCCGATATTTAAATCAGCTAAAACAAGGTGATAGGCAAAAGGAATTACCAAATAGCTTAATAGAGTTGATATGACTGCTAGGGATGGTCCGATACTGAATAAACGAGTATCTCCTCTGGATGGAAAAAGATTCTCTTTGAAAAGTAGTTTTGTCCCATCTGCTAGAGCTTGAAGAACTCCCAAAGGACCGGCATATTCAGGTCCAATACGTTGTTGTATTCTTGCGGATATTTCTCTTTCTAACCACACAATTACTAGTATGCCTATTGTAATTCCCAATACAAGAATAAAAATAGGGACAAGTATCCCTAGAATTACATAGACCTGGTTTAAGAATTCCAATCCGGAAAAAGAATTTATAGCTTGTACTTCTGGTGGATCAATTATCATTTCAACGATCAACTTCTCCCATAATGATATCTATGCTACCTAGTATTGTCATAATATCAGCCAATTTCATTCTTTTAACTAATTCAGGAAGAATTTGCAAATTGATAAAACCCGGCGGACGGATTTTCCATCTCCAAGGAAAGGCGCTCTGATCCCCTATCAAAAAAATTCCCAATTCTCCTTTTGGGGCTTCGACTCTCACATAAAGTTCTTGTTTCGGCAATTCAAAAGTAGGAGAAGTTTTTTTACTAATGAATCGATATTCAAACTCATTCCATTCTGGATCCCTTTCTATATCAAAACATCGGGCTTCTAAATTTTCATAGGGCCCTCCTGGAATTCCTTCCAAAGCCTGCTGAATTATTTTTATGGATTCCCTCATTTCACCAATTCGGACTAAATAACGAGCTAATGAATCTCCCTCTTTTTGCCACTGCACTTCCCAATCAAATTCGTTGTAACACTCATAATGATCAATTTTACGAAGATCCCATTGTACGGCGGAAGCTCGTAGCATTGGTCCTGATAAACCCCAATTTATTGCTTCTTCTGCACCAACAATACCTACTCCTTCAACCCGTTCTAAAAAAATAGGATTTCGCGTAATAAGTTTTTGGTATTCTGAAACTTCTTTTAAAAAATAATCACAGAAATCCAAACATTTATCTATCCAGCCATAAGGTAGATCAGCTGCTACTCCTCCGATACGAAAATAATTATGCATCATTCTCATACCTGTGGCAGCTTCGAATAAATCATATACTAATTCTCTTTCTCTAAAAATATAAAAGAAAGGAGTCTGTGCACCGATATCTGCCATAAAAGGGCCAAGCCATAAGAGATGAGAAGCTATACGACTCAACTCTAACATAATTATTCTGATATAACGGGCTCTCTTAGGGACTTGAATATTCCCCAATTGTTCTGGCCCATTTACTGTTATTGCTTCTGTAAACATAGTAGCTAAATAATCCCAACGTGTTACATAGGGCAAATATTGTATAATTGTTCGGTTTTCTGCAATTTTTTCCATTCCTCTGTGTAAATAACCTAATATTGGTTCACAATCAATAACATCTTCGCCGTCTAGAGTAACGATGAGTCGAAGAACACCATGCATTGATGGGTGGTGGGGCCCCATATTGACTATCATAAGGTTTTTTCTTGTAGATGGTACATTCATAGGAGTTTTCCTCGATTCATTCTTCCATGAATTCCTGAAAAGAAGTTCATCAAAATTCAAGATCTACTAAATCAACTAATTCAAAAAAGACTCTAAAGACTCTTCAAATTAACGAGTTTTTGAGTCCCGAATATCCAACTGGCTAATTAATTCTTTATAACGCACTCGATTTTTCTTTGCCAAATAAGACAAGAGTCGTTGGCGTTTTCCTAGAATTTTCCGTAAACCTCTCTGGGATAAATAGTCTTTTCTATGCAATTCCAAATGCGAAGTAAGTCTTCGTATCTTATTAGTGAAACCTACTATTTGAAATTCAACGGATCCCCTCCTGTTTTCTTCTTTTTCTTCTTGTGAAATAACCGAGATGAATGTATTTTTTACCATAAAATCCCTCCCTTTTTTTTTGTAAGATATTTTTATTGATCAGTAATAATAAATAATAATATCAAGTCATTTCAATTTGGTATACACCAAGAATCTTCACTTCGTTAAAAATTCCTAATTTTGTTAACTAAAATTGATCATTAATCAATTCATTTTTTTATTCGGTTAGAGATCCGAAAAGATGATCTTTTTCTTCGCTTACAGAAAAATTTATACCTAAAAAACGTAAAAAAATTCCATTGATTCATTGGTTGATACATGATTGAATTTCAGATATCAGAATGCAATATGGAATTAAAACAATACACGTATCCACCTCACCTCTTTGTTTTCATATATTAATATTAGATCAGACATATTGTGGGATATACGCAAAATGCACCTTTATCGAATTTTTAATCGTGGGGATATATATGTATCCTTACCATACTGAACCGACTTCCATTATTGGTATCAAACCAATAGCGATTCATACAAGCTAAATCTTCTAGTCGATAATTAGGCCAAAGAAAAAGCTTTAATTTAATTAGTTTCTTTTTATCTCTATCAAAATCTTTACTTTTATCAAAAATGGGAATACCCTTTTTTATGTTATTGCTGTTGAAAATTTCTGTATTTATATGAATAGCATTTCTCTTTTTTGAATTCAAAAAAATTCGAATTCTCAATTCTCTACGACGTTTAGGGGATAAAAGATTTTCAGGAACAACTAAATCATAATCATTTGTATCTCTATTTATAGTTAGACTTCGATGTCTTTCAATAGATTCGGTTAAATTCTTTTTTTCAATATAGCTTTTATCTCTGCATCTTTGATTAATTTCTTGTTTACTCTTATGAAGTAATAAAATACTTATGGTTTGATACATAATAAATTGTCCATCATTTTTTACTGACAGACGAATTGGTTCAATAAGCAATATTCCCTTTTTCATCAATTGGGTAAGAGTTAAATCTTTATGAATCATCAGAATATCCAGACTTATTTCTCCACGTTGAATAGAGGATATCATTATTTCTCGTGGATTTGTGAGTCTAAGCAGGAGACAATATACTTTGATATTATTGATTATTTTTTGATTTAAAGAATCATCCCATCTTAAGTGAAAACGTAAATACCTTTTTAGGAAGAAATCAAGTTCTGCTTCCGTATTGCTTTTGTATTTCTTTTTCTTTTTACGTTTTTTCATGTTTGTGTTTGATTCCGCATAATCTTCTTCAAGATCTTTTTCTTGATTTGCAAGAACTGATTCAAGATCTACTTGTTCCTCGGATTCTTTTTGTTCGTGCTTTTGATTCTCTAATTCAATAGATTTTTTTTCATTCGATGATCGAGATATAAAAGGATCACCATTTTTCTTTCTATTGATTTTTTTATTTTCACTAACAGCTTTATTTCCATTAAAATTGAAAAGAAGTAATTTGATTGGTATTACCCATGGTTTTTTTTTATATACCTTGCAAAGTATCCAAAATTTTTGAAAGAACCAAAGTTCAAAATTCGATATGGGATGATTTATTATTTTTTCATTCATTTCCATCCAATCAAAAAAAATCTTTTGATTGGATGAATTGACTTCTTGAGCTTGGGGAATGGTAAGAAAAAAAAGATCTTTATTATCAATTCTATCAATTGTTTGATATTTCTTAGTCTTAATATTTATCTTAGAGCGGGTTCCACTATCGATCCAAGACTCAATATCGACTTTCTTTTTAGGACAAAAAGAGAGAATTCTCCAATCAAAATATTTTCTATGCGGTTTTTTTTCCCTATTGATGATATTATGTTCGGCTAGATAATTCTTGATAGGGATACGCCCTAACATATCAAATAATTTTCTTTTCTCTCTATTGTAATTATATGAAATCTTATTTACTTCTAGTGGAAATTTATAGCTAGATGAGGCTTTCTTATCCTCATAATTAATAGACTTATATGATAAAAGATCATATCTATATTGTTTTTTATCATTTTTTTTTTTTTTGTAATGAATTAATTGGTCTTTTTCATATAAATTCCATTTGTTTAAATCTTTATTTTGAACCATATAGACTTGATTAATTCTATTTCGCCATTTTTGTGGTATTAATCTAGACCATTTAATCTGATAGAAGTCATATTTATATTGATAATGATTCCTTAACCAATTTTTCCATTGATTCATTGCAGAATTTTTCAATTTTGTATCTTTGAAGTCGGAATAAAATAACCCTTGAACTTCAAAATAATCTTTTATTTCATTTTTAAGAAAAGGGTATGTCCCGTGATATTTAAGAGAAGATTTTAACTTATGTAAGGCAATAACTTGGATTTGTGATAATTTATAAAACACATATGCTTGTGACAAGGAAGATATGTCACAAAAAATCTGTGAATTATTTTTAATAAAACTAATATTCCTATTCTTAAATAATTCTTTTATAAGGTGAATTTTTTTTTTTTTATCTTTATAAATTGGGGGGGTATTTTCTTCATTATTGGAAATATATTTATTATTATAATGAAATTTTTTTCTTGATTCAAGAAAAGGTTGTGTATTGATTTTCGGAATATTAATCATATTTAGAAAGATATCTATGTATATTTTCTCAATTAAAATTTTTATAAAAAAATCGAATTTACGGACTAATCGCACATTTCTTCTTTTTAATATCTTCGAAATGCTTTTTGATGATTTGCATTTTTTTTTAGCATTAGAGTTTCTTTTTTTTTTGTTAGGACTAATACTTATCTCTGAGGTTCTAAAGCTTTTTTTCTTTTCTTTTGTAATTTTTTCTATTTGATTTATGATTGTCTTTGTTCTAACAGTCAGATCTTTCATTTTTTTTTCTGTCACCGAATGATTTATCCAATCCATAGATCTAGTTTGGATAGACGGTTTTTGAATCATCCAATTATTGATATTGATTATTGAATCTTTTTCTTTTTGCCTTTCATCCAATTCATACACTTCTTTAAATCCAATTTCATTATTTGGATTTCTTTTTGGTTTTGGAAGTTTGTTTATTATTTCTTTTAGAATGTTCATAACCGAATTTTTTCTAAAATTTTCAAAAGAAAGATAAAATTTTATTCTTTTTTTGAAAATTGTTAAAACTAGAAAAGAATTCTTTTGAAACTTTCGAATTTTTGTTTCAAGCTTTTTAAGGAGGGGTTCAAAAGGTGAAAATCGTTTTCGGGGGGAACCGAAGGGTAGTTCGGTTTCCATTCCCAAAACTGTTAAAAAACAAAAATCATTTTTTTTCTCTTTCTTTTTCATTGGAT